ACCCAATTTTGGTCCATCGGCAATACAGATTAAGAGCTAGGAATAGCTAGTACCTCTCTTTTCTCCCTTTAAAAAATGAAAATAAAAGAAAATTGAAATGATTGAAGTTTTTTTATTTGGAATCGTCTTAGGTCTAATTCCTATTACTTTGGCTGGATTATTCGTAACGGCTTATTTACAATACAGGCGTGGTGATCAGTTGGACTTTTGATTAATTAACATCTCTTTTTTTACTGACCTCCTTCTTGCTTTCATATGCGGGAGGTCTAATTCAGATTGCTGCTCAATTATTTGCGAACAGTGGAATTTTGACACAATCTAATAAACAAGAATTAAATCACGCTCTGTAGGATTTGAACCTACGACATTGGGTTTTGGAGACCCACGTTCTACCGAACTGAACTAAGAGCGCTTTTCTTGTTTTTTCTAAAAAACGAAAAGGCTATAAACTATAAAGAGGACATTCTTTAAGCCGAATAGATTTTGTACGTATATACTATATCATAGTATATCATAAATTTCAGAATTATATGTATGTCCAATTTTATTAAAAAAAGATAGATCTAAAATAGATCCCTCGTTACTGCTCAGAAGAGCAGTAATAGGTAGGGATGACAGGATTTGAACCCGTGACATTTTGTACCCAAAACAAACGCGCTACCAAGCTGCGCTACATCCCTTTCAATTGGTTTACAGTGTCATTGTAGAGAATTCCTGCCTTGTTTTCCACATCCTTCTTCTTTTTTATTGGTATATCAAATTAATTTCTTATTTTTTTTTTGTCTCATATCAGATAACAAACATATAATTAAAAATTTTACTTTTTTTACGAAAATTCTATCAATTTAAATTTTACATAAAAGGCGTTTCCATTTGAAAATGGAATCTATAAGATCGTTCTAGTAGACTATATTTCAATTCTAATTTTTAAAATGTGGGGGTTACGTATACAAGAATTTCTTAACTACATGTACATCTGTAGTTATACTACATGTACATCTGTAGTTATATATATTATTATATATAATGTAATACAATAAAGAAGAAAGAAGGAGGATTTCAAATGCGAGATCTAAAAACATATCTTTCCGTAGCGCCGGTACTAAGTACTCTATGGTTCGTTTCATTAGCAGGTTTATTAATAGAGATTAATCGTTTATTTCCAGATGCATTAACATTTCCCTTTTTTTAATTCTAGTTATTAACATCATAAAGGGTGAAAAAATTTAGAGATACAATCAACGATCTGGGACTTATTATCCCCCCCCCACCTTTTTCTAATTTTTTTTTAGAATGAATTAGAAAAAGGTGGGGGGGAAAGGTCATAAAAACGTGGGTTCAGGATTTATTAATAGAACGAAAAAAGGGTGTTGCTGGGGAAAGAGTATCCTACGAGATACTTAAAAATACTGTACAAAGATTTTAAATATAGTTTTCAAAAAATCATTGTATTGCTTATTATTTTATTTTTATTTAATTACTAAATAATATTCATTGCAACAAAATATTTCCGAATTTTTATTTAGTTAACAGCTTTTATTTTTTTGGTTCTTGTTCTTTCTGGATCCTAAAAATAAAATAGAAGATTGGGGTGAATCATAAATCCAAAGGAGGTTTCATGGCCAAGGGTAAAGATGTTCGAGTAACAATTATTTTGGAATGTACCTGTTGTGTTCGAAATGATATTAAGAAAGAATCGTCGGGAATTTCCAGATATATTACTCAAAAGAATCGACATAACACCCCTAGTCGATTGGAATTGAGAAAATTCTGTCCCTATTGTTATAAACATACAATTCACGGGGAAATCAAGAAATAGATAAAATTGAGTGCTTGTATGTCAACTGTTATTTTAAGAACAGGAATAATGATAGTATCTATCTATCTATATTACATATATATAAATATAAACAAATAAATCAATAGAAATAAATCTAATCCTATATTCTTAATTCTATTATAGAAACTCTATTCTATATTCTATATAGAATATAAATAGAAAATAGAATATAAATAGAAATCGTTTTTATTTTGATCGGATCAAAATAGGATTTTAGAGATAAGGAATAAAAAAATTATGAATAAATCTAAGCGACTTTTTACTAAATCCAAGCGATCTTTTCGTAGGCGTTTGCCCCCGATCCAATCGGGGGATCGAATTGATTATAGAAACATGAGTTTAATTAGTCGATTTATTAGTGAACAAGGAAAAATATTATCTAGACGGGTGAATAGAGTGACTTTAAAACAACAACGATTAATTACTATTGCTATAAAACAAGCTCGTATTTTATCTTTGTTACCTTTTCTTAATAATCAGAAACAATTTGAAAGAAGTGAGTCGACCCCTAGAACTACTAGCCTTAGAACCAGAAAAAAATAGACTTATTCTTCAATTGAATAAAAATTACAAACTGAAGGAATTAAAAAAGAGATTAATATTTTGTTCGAAAAATCCAATCAAGAATCAAAATTTGATTGTTACGTCTGTGTCTCTCAAAAAAAGAAAAGAATCGTCGAAAATAAAAATAAAAACTCTTTTTTTAGCGACTATATACCCTCGTTTTTTTATAATACTAATTTCTACTCTACCTTCCCGAGCTCATTCTCCTTAGAACTCTATTTCAAATATTTTAGTGGGTTTCCTCCAACCCCCTTATTTTTTGATCTCATTCGAAATCGTATAAAGACAACTCCTATTTAATAGAGCTATTTGTGCAAGTATTTTCCGGTTAAGAAGTAATTGCTTCTTGTACAGATTGTGTATGAATCGGTTATAACTATAGAATACCCCCGTTTCGTGAATTACGGCATTTATTCGAGTGATCCATAAACGCCGAAAATCCCTTTTTCTTTTACCCCTATCCCGATGAGCCGAAACTAAAGCTCTTATTCTCTGTTGAGTCATAGTTCGTGTAAGTCGTGAATGAGCCCCTCGAAAGCTGGATGCAAATAAACGAAGTTTTGTTCTGCGCCTCCGAGCTATATATCCGCGTTTAATTCTAGTCATTGAATAAATCAAACTTTGATGAATAACTAATTCTTTTTTTAGTTATTCTTTTCCCCTTTACTAGTCTATTAATAACCACACGAATTATTCCAATGTATAAAAAAATTCCAATGGCTTTTGCTACTCTAACCTTCCCCACCACTATTTTTTTGCTAGGTATTTTCCTTTGCTTTGAAAGGAGAAATATCCTTGATACTTACATATAAAAAATAGAATAACTACAAAAAGTAGTAAATAAAAATGGATAAATAGTGGGTTCCATCGTTTATATGGTTACTTCTAAAACGGTGAGGTCCTCTCTATACACCGGAGCTCCTTCTTTTAATTAATCAATACTATTGGTAACTTGTACAATTCACATTCTTTGGCTCTACCCCATGAATATTCCAGTAATAGGTCTTTCACAATGAGATCCACTTTATACAGTAACGGTATTTCATTTTAAAAATTGATTTGGTCATTTACCCTGTTAGTCCGTTCTTTTCTTTCAAGAGTGGAATCTTAAAAAAAAGTAATTTCCCCCGCTTAATGGATAACCATTTGTTATCATTGGGGGTTTTCTAAAAAATGGAGTTGATTGGATTTGCACCAATGTAAACCATAAGTTTCAGACACAATAGAAGATATGAGCGATCTAGCTTTTTTAAATAATGGATCGAGTTCCTACATTATATTTTATTCAAAGGTACTGATCCTTGATATTTAAAAAAGAATTTACTTTTTGGTCTATGATCTAAACGAGTCGCACATACACCCGAGTACATGTTCCTCGTCGCTGAGGGCATCCCCGAAGCGCTGGGGATTTCGTGACATTTCGGATTGGCTGTCTTGTATTTCTAATAAGTTGTTTAATAGTTGGCATACGGAATCATATAAATAATGGGCTGGTTTAGATTGGTTCTAACCGGCTAATTCTGAATTACTTCTCTTCAAGATTCTCTTCAATATATTTTTTTTATATTGAAGAGAATATGAAACTACACCTTTAATCTAAAAAGATATAAAATTATAAATTGTAGATTTGCATGAAATCGCTCCTATTTTTTATTGAACCGCTACAAGATCAACAATTCCATGAGCTTGGGCTTCTGTTGCTGACATAAAAACATCCCTTTCCAGGTCTTCGGATACAACCCATATAGGTTTGCCCGATCTTTGTACATAAACCCTTGTGATGATTTCGCGAAGTTTTAGTAGTTCTTCCGCTTCCAAGATAAATTCTCCCGTTTGTGCCTCATAATACGAAGTAGCGGGTTGATGGATCATTACCCTGATGATATAATAGAAAAGGTTCTTATATTTCGCAGAACGAGGCGAGATAACCAAAAAAGCAGATAAATTTGAAAAACCGTACAGGCTTTTTTGTGCATTGCATACGGCTCAACAATGGAATTTACGTTTTTTTGACCCTTCTTTTCGGCGAACGAAAACAAAATATAGGTTGTATTATACGCAGATCCATAAATGATCCAATTACCATCCTTCTTTTTTGTAGGAGTTAAAAAAATACTATGATGGTTCCGTTGCTTTATATATCATTTTTTTTATTCGTCTATGATTCAGCAATCCCAAAGTGTCTTTTTTAATATAAATTTTGTAAATAAGCTTCCGGTGTGAAAACAAAGTTTGTGACGCTGAGATGTGCCCGAATAGGTAAGATATCATTTGAAATACCCCTTCCTTATCTCATACTACTCTTTCAATATATAATCTAATTTTTTTTATCTCAAAAATTTCATATTGAATTCGAAGTGCCATGCTATTATTACTTAACTAATTCATATTTCCGGTGGCGAAGGCATAGTATTTTTTCTCTAAAATAAAAAAACTCGTTGGCGCCAAGCGTGAGGGAATGCTATACGTTTGGTAATCGCCCCTCCGACTAGGATAAAGGATGCTATTGAAGCGGCGAATCCCATGCATACTGTCTGTACATCGGGTCGCACAAATTGCATAGTATCATAAATAGCCATTCCAGATATTACCCATCCGCCAGGAGAGTTTATAAACAAATAAAGATCTTTGGTATCCTTTTCTATACTGAGATATATCATAAGACTAATAAGTTGATTCGAGATTTCGGTATCAACTTCTTGGCCTAAAAAAAATAATCTTTCTCGATAAAGTCGGTTGATTAGGATAAAATTTTATTCCTTAGGAGCCGTACAGGCACCTTTTGATGCATACGGTTCAATAAAAATTGTGAAAAAATCAATGTGTCCATTCCAACCCCCTTGTTTTCATAGAAGGCTTTTCTTTCTAACTTTTAAGGGAAGGGCTTGCTCCCTTTTTAAAAGTATAAGAAAAAAGACGTTTTTGCCCCTTTTATTAGATATTATAATCCTATAATAAAACGGTTGATTAAGCCTGTCAGACTAACTTGATTGATTGATATTTTTTTTTTTTCATCGAGATTCAGTTGAAATGGCGATGGTTTTTTCTTGTTCCTGAACGGGCTTCTTCCTTTTTTTATTCCATTTTTTAGGTTTATGCTCTACCCCGAGTAAAAGGAAAAATTTGCCCGATTTTTATTTGCACATATAGGACAAATGAACCAAATACCGCGTCTTTTTTTTTACTACTCCTTCTTTTTTTTTCAATTAATTTCTTTCACATGTCTTCTGTCAAATAGTCACTAAATTTTGAATTATATTATTTGATTTGATCAACAGTTTTAGATCACCCTGTTTAAATTTTTTGTATTTTTTAATATAAATTTTTTTCATAATTTTGCATATCATAACAAGTAGTAATTATAAAAATATTATATATTAATTATCAATTGGGTTTTTGCTAAACGGAGCCTGGATACTTCATTTTATTAGTCCGATCACGTAAACCATAAAAAATTTTGATAATCTAATATCAATCTAAATACTCCCTGCATTTAATTCCACTTTATTTTTTGCGCTTCGCGTTACAAACTTTTGATGATTAAATCAATCTTTTTGGGCGAAACAGAGGATATCTCGATCGAGGGAGAAAATGGGAAAGTCCCGTATAGCCCAATATATCTGACAAGTCGCACTATATGTCAACCCAAGATGGATCTCCTTCTCCGGGACTTCGAAAAGGTACTTTTGGAACGCCAATAGGCATGAAATGAAAAAAAAGAGAATGAAGTTCTCTATTTAACTTTGATGTGGAAACGTAAGACTGGGGTTTCATTTTTTAATAATATTATCCTTTTTTTCCTACTTTATTAATCATATTTAAATATTAATCATATTTAAATTAATCATATTTAATACATAAGTTGAATAAGCTAAAATAAAATATAAAATAAAAGTAAAGTAAGAGATAATGAATAAAAATAAAGGAAATTTTTTACGAACGGGCTTCTGAATGATGAACAACAATAGCTATCTTGGTTCATATAAAATAGGATTCACCCCCATTGCGTATTGGTACTTATCGGATATAGAATAGATCCGCTTCCCTTTTTTCCTATGAATCGAATTGTTCCATTATTACTAACAGAATAGAACAAATATTAATCCTTTCTCCGAAATAATTACCTAAAAAGGGGGGGTCCGTAGCATAGTTTTTTCCAATGCAATAAAGTTACATAGTGTCTATTTTTCGTTGATAAAGGGGTATTTCCATGGGTTTGCCTTGGTATCGTGTTCATACTGTTGTATTGAATGATCCCGGTCGTTTGCTTTCTGTTCATATAATGCATACCGCTCTGGTTGCTGGTTGGGCCGGTTCGATGGCTCTATATGAATTAGCTGTTTTTGATCCCTCCGACCCTGTTCTTGATCCAATGTGGAGACAAGGTATGTTCGTTATACCTTTCATGACTCGTTTAGGAATAACCAACTCATGGGGCGGTTGGAATATTACAGGAGGGACTATAACGAATCCGGGTCTTTGGAGTTACGAAGGGGTAGCCGCAGCACATATCGTGTTTTCTGGCTTATGCTTCTTGGCAGCTATTTGGCATTGGGTATATTGGGATCTAGAAATTTTTTGTGATGAACGTACAGGAAAACCTTCTTTGGATTTGCCTAAGATTTTTGGAATTCATTTATTTCTTTCAGGAGTGGCTTGCTTTGGTTTTGGCGCATTTCATGTAACAGGATTATTCGGTCCTGGAATATGGGTATCCGACCCTTATGGACTAACCGGAAAGGTCCAACCCGTAAATCCGGCGTGGGGCGTGGAGGGTTTTGACCCTTTTGTTCCGGGAGGAATAGCCTCTCATCATATTGCAGCAGGGACGTTGGGTATATTAGCGGGCTTATTCCATCTTAGTGTTCGTCCGCCTCAACGTCTATACAAAGGATTACGTATGGGTAATATTGAAACCGTCCTTTCCAGTAGTATTGCTGCTGTCTTTTTTGCAGCTTTTGTTGTTGCTGGAACTATGTGGTATGGTTCTGCAACTACTCCCATCGAATTATTTGGTCCTACTCGTTATCAATGGGATCAGGGATACTTTCAACAAGAAATATATCGAAGAGTTAGTGCTGGACTAGCTGAAAATCAAAGTTTATCAGAAGCTTGGGCTAAAATTCCTGAAAAATTAGCTTTTTATGATTATATTGGTAATAATCCAGCAAAGGGGGGGTTATTCCGAGCGGGTTCAATGGACAATGGGGATGGAATAGCTGTTGGATGGCTAGGACACCCCGTCTTTAGAAATAAAGAAGGGCGTGAACTTTTTGTACGCCGTATGCCTACTTTTTTTGAAACTTTTCCGGTTGTTTTGGTAGACGGAGACGGAATTGTTAGAGCCGACGTCCCATTTAGAAGGGCAGAGTCTAAATATAGTGTCGAACAAGTAGGTGTAACTGTTGAGTTTTATGGTGGTGAACTCAATGGAGTTAGTTATAGTGATCCCGCAACTGTGAAAAAATATGCTAGACGGGCTCAATTGGGTGAGATTTTTGAATTAGATCGTGCTACTTTGAAATCCGATGGTGTTTTTCGTAGCAGTCCAAGAGGTTGGTTTACTTTTGGGCATGCTTCGTTTGCTCTACTTTTCTTCTTTGGACACATTTGGCATGGTTCTAGAACCCTTTTCAGAGATGTTTTTGCTGGTATTGATCCAGATTTGGATGCTCAAGTAGAATTCGGGGCATTCCAAAAACTTGGAGATCCTACTACAAAAAGACAAACAGTCTGATGCAACATTGCTTTTTTTCTTATAGTTTCTGTTTGTGATTTTATTTAATAGGTAGGGTCCTGTAGAAATCTTGATTTAAATCGCTGTCGTTTCTTTGATTCTTTCTTTATCCGTAGGGATACTCCCAAGTAAACAAAAACAAAACAGGTATGAAAGCTATAATTGTAAACCACAATCAAATTTATGGAAGCATTGGTTTATACATTTCTCTTAGTATCGACTTTAGGGATAATTTTTTTCGCTATTTTTTTTCGGGAACCACCTACAATTTCAACTAAAAAATGAAATAATTTTTCATTATCTTCATTGACGTAATCAGCCTCCAAATATTTGGAGGCTGATTACGTCAACTAGTCCCCGTGTTCCTCGAATGGATCTCTTAGTTGTTGAGAGGGTTGCCCAAAGGCAGTATATAGAGCATACCCAGTAAAACTTACAAGTAACCCGGATATAAAGATGGCGACTAGGGTTGCTGTTTCCATTATTATAGAATTGAAAGACCACAATGGATCTATGATAAGATCGTTTATTTACAACGGAATGGTATACAAAGTCAACAGATCGTAATGAATACAAAAAAAGATTTATGGCTACACAAACAGTTGAAGATAGTTCTAGATCAGGTCCAAGAAGCACTACTGTAGGGAAGTTATTGAAACCTTTGAATTCCGAATATGGTAAAGTAGCTCCTGGATGGGGAACGACCCCTTTGATGGGTGTTGCAATGGCTCTATTTGCGGTATTCCTATCTATTATTTTGGAGATTTATAATTCTTCTGTTCTACTGGATGGAATTTCAGTGAATTAGACCGAGAAGAATATTGAAGTCCTGGCTTTTAGTTCGATATAAAAAGTAAATTTTGTAGGTCTAAAAATTTTAGCCTATTCTCCTTTGGTAGTTCGACCGCGAAATCTTTTTCTGCATTGTATATTTCCGGAATATGAGTGTGTGACTTGTTAGAATTGACCCTATGGATAGTACAGAGAGTGGGGTCTGTCATCTTTATCAAGATGGTTTTACTTCGTCGGATATTCATTCGAATATCTGGAGCACGAAATAGATCAAATAGATCACAAAGCATTCGAACTATGATTCATACTTAATACTCAGACCTCGTAGCCGGACTTCTTTCCGTTCTATCTTATAAACTTTAATAAATCAAAATATTTTTCTACTTTTAATAAACTCTTATTTGGATCAAAGGACAAGCGCTTCTTTGTATTTTATGTTTTTAGTCATTATAGCTATTTTTTGATTGAATAAGTGATGATCCAATGGTTCTCACTCAGTGAACTTTGGACTTTGAAGGTTTCATTGAATTATCGTGGTTCTCGTATGAATCTGAGGTTTCAATTGATTAGTTAAGTAGGGTCTTAACAAGAGAATTCCTATCAATAATAAAGAAAACAAAAAAAAAATCCGCATTCCCGTTCCATACAAATACCAAATTAAAAAGACAAAAAAGATAGGTAATCTAGAAAATTCAAGAGGCCTGTAACGATCAACACAACATAAAGACGAACGAGCTGACTTGATTTTTTGGCATTTAACCACAAAGAAGAGCTTTCGCGTTTTGACTCTTTCATATCTTTAAATAATATTGAATGAGAGAAAAGTTTAAAACTTTATATTTCATATCCATTTCAATCAGTATTTGGGTCTTTTTTTTTTTTGTTTGAGCTGTACGAGATGAAATTCTCATATACAGTTCTTGGAGGGGGAGTAACCTTGGTTTACCTATCTCAATAAAGTTTATGATTGGTTCGAAGAACGTCTTGAAATTCAGGCGATTGCAGATGATATAACTAGTAAATATGTTCCTCCGCATGTCAACATATTTTATTGTCTAGGAGGAATT